ATACTATTTAGGGAGAACACCACTGCCTGCTTTTATTTTCAATAAAAAACTGTCAGAAATTCAAGAAAGAGGTGAAATTGATAAAAAAGAAGGAGGTGAAATTGATAAAAAAGAAGAAATAGGTGAAGAATCTCTTTCTACTTCTCTTCTTTCGGAATATATTTCTGCTTGTATTAGAGATAATTTGTACGAAGAAATCGATGAAAGAGAGGAGAAAGATAAAGATAAAGATAAAGATAAAGGTATCTTTCGATTGGAAAAACCTTTTTTAAGGATGATTTTCGATTATAAACGATTCGATCGTCCTTTGCGATATATAAAAAATGATCGATTTGAAAATGCTGTAAGAAATGAAATGTCACAATTCTTTTTTCATACATCTCAAAGTGATGGAAAAGAAAGAATATCTTTTACGTACCCGTCTAGTTTATCAACTTTTCTTGAAATGATGCAAAGAAAGACATCTCTCTTCACAACAGAAAAACTCTCCTATGATGAATTGGATAATCATTGGAGTTCGATTAATGAACAAAAAAGAAACAACCTAAGTAATCAATTTCTAAATAGGGCCGAAGCTCTAGATAAGGAATTTTTTGCTTTGGATGTACTCGAAAAAAAGATTAGATTATGTAATGATGAGACTAAAAAATACTTACCTAAAATATATGATCCTTTGTTGAACGGACCCTATCGCGGACGAATCAAAAAAAGTTTTTTATTCTCAATCAAGAATAAAACTTACACAAAAAACTACATTTTGATAAATAAGATTCACGCCATCCTTCTTAATAGTAATACTGATTATCCAGACTTTGAACAGAAAATAGATAGATTTGATAAAAAATCATTATCAAATGAAATTCGTTTTTTTTTTAACTTGATCAGTCAATTTTCTGGAAAATCAGTATCCAATTTCAATTTTAAAGGACTTTATTTATTTCGAGAACATGAAAAGATGGATTCCGAAGCTAAAAAAGAAAAAATGGAATTTTTATTAGACGCACTTCTAACTGATGGGGACGATAAACCAATTCTAAATCTAAAAGATTGTATTGAAATAAAAGAAAGCAGTAAAAAAGTTCCTCGATGGTCATACAAATTCATTGACGAAGAAGAATACCTGGAAAGCAATGGTGCAAGAGAAGATTATGAGATTTGTTCAAGAAGACCCAAACCACCTACAGTAATTTATACTGAGACTGATAACTCAGAGAATGCCGATGCTTATACGTATCCCAAGGATACTGATAATTCTGCTGGAAAAGAAGAATTTGCTTTAATAGATTATTCACAACAATCGGATTTTGGCCGAGACATAATCAAAGGATCTAGACGCGTTCAAAGACGTAAAACTGTTATTTGGAAAATCCTTCAAGCAAGTCCACATTCTCCTCTTTTTTTGGACAAAATTGACAAATCCTCTTTCTTTTCTTTTGAGATTTTCGAGCCAATGAAAATCTTTTTTCTAAATTGGATGTGGAAAAAGAAAAATACAGAATTGACAATTTCGGATTATACAGAGGAAAAGAAAAATAAAAAAGGGATTAAGAAAAAAGAGGAAGCAGATCGTATGGAAATAGCGGAAGCCTGGGAAAACACTCAAAATGGTCAACAACTAAGAAGTCTTTTATTATTAACCCACTCGATTATTAGAAAATATATTCTATTACCCTCATTGATAATAACTAAAAATATCGTTCGTATACTATTATTTCAATCTCCCGAATGGTCAGAGGATTTAAAGGATTGGAATAGAGAAATGCATATTAAGTGCACCTATAATGGCGTTCCATTATCCGAAACAGAATTTCCGAAAAACTGGCTAACTGAGGGTATTCAAATAAAGGTCCTTTTTCCTTTTCGTCTGAAACCTTGGCACAGATACAGATCTAAGCTACGATCCCCTCAAAAGGAAAAGGATCCAATGAAAAAAAAAGTGACAAAATTGGATTTCTTCTTTTTTACAGTTTTCGGAATGGAAGTAGAACTTCCCTTTTCTTCTTCTTACCTAAAGCGACGTTCGTTTTTTGATCCCATTTTTAAAGAACTTAAAAAAAGAATAAGAATTTGGAAAAAGAATTTTTTTCAAAGAACAAAATCTTTTCTAAATATCACAAAAGAAAAAGCACAATGGATCATCCAAATTATTCTATTTCTAAAAGAAAAAAGAAAAAAACTATCATTATCAGAATTGAAAAAAATAAAAATATATGAATTGAATGAAATTCAAAAAGATTCAACAAAAAGTAAGAGTAATCCAATGATTTACGAATCCACCATTCCAATTCAATCTATTAATTGGACAGACTGTTCATTGACAGAAAAAAAAATAAAAGATCTGAATGATAGAACAAAGAAAATCATAAAACAAATAGAAGAATTTAAAAAAGACAAGAAAAAAGGTTCAGAGAGAAATATTTGGCAGATATTACAAAAAAGAAATGTTCGATTATTCCGCAAATCACATTATTTTTTTCAATTTTTCATAGAAAAGGTATATATAGATATCTTTCTATGTATCATTAATATTCCTAAAATCCATGTACAACTTTTTCTTGAATCAACAAAAAAGATTCTTAATAAATACATTTACAATAATGAAGCAAATGAAGAAAGAAAAAGAAGTGATAAAAAAGATCAAAGTCTAATTCACTTTATTTCTACTATAAAAAAATCAACTTGTAATATTAGGAATACGAATTCACAGAATTTTTGTGACGTATCCTCTTTGTCACAAGCATATGTATTTTTTAAATTATCACAAACCCAAGTTATTAACTTAGATAAGTATAAATTAAGATCCCTTTTTGAATATCATAGAACACCTCTTTTTCTTAAGAATGAAATAAAGGATTATTTTTTTGGAGTACAAGGAATATCTCATTCCAAATTAAAACATAAGAGCGCTCCCAATTCTGTAATGAATCAATGGACAAATTGGTTAAAAGGTCATTATCAATACGATTTATCTCAGAATGAATGGTCTAGATTAGTATCCCAAAAATGGCGAAATAAAATGAATGAACGCCATGTGGCTCAAAATAAGGATTTAACCAAATATCGTTCATATGAAAAAAACGGATTAATTCTTTACAAAAAACAAGAAATAGACTCATTAACAAATCAAAAAAAAAAAATGAAAAAACAATATGGGTATGATCTTTTATCATATAAATCTATTAATTATGCAGATAAGAAGGACTCATATATTTATGGATATAGATCGTCATTCCAAGCAAATAATAACCAAGCGATTTCTTATAATTGCAACACGCGTAAAAAAAAAAAATTGGATATGACGGATGATATTCCTATCAAGAATTATATAGTAGAAGGTTCTATTCTAGATATGGAAAAAAATCTGGATAGAAAGTGTTTTGATTGGAGAATTCTGAATTTTTGTCTTAGAAATAAAATGCATTTTGGGGGTTCGATCGATACCGATTATTATTTTACGCTTCATCAAGAAATAAACCCATCCAATAACAATAAAAAAAAAAACCTTTTTGATTGGATGGGAATGAATGTAGAAATACTAAATCGTTCTATAGCGAATCGGGAATCTTTTTTCTTATCTAAAAATTGGATATCTTATAATGCATATACGAGTAACCCATGGATCATCCCAATCAAATCCCTTTTTTTGAATTTGAATGTAAATCAAAATGTTAGTGAAAAGAAAAAGATCACGGAAAAGAATAAAACAGAATATGCAAGTCGACTAAATCTTGAAGCATCCCTTTCAAAGAAAGAAAAAGATGTTAAAGAAGATTATGCAGGATCCGACATAAAAAAGAGTGTAAAAAAAGATAGATACACGATCGAAGCAGAACTTAATTGCTTAAGAGGGTATTTGCCTTATCAATGGAACTGGCATGATTGCTTAAATGAAAGAATAATGAATAATATCCAAGTCTATTGTCTCCTGCTTAGACTGAAGAAAAATCTAAAAGAGATTGCTATAGCCTCTATTCAAAGAGGAGAACTAAGTCTAGATATTATGAAAATTCAGAATCAGAAGGATTTCACTCTTACGGAATTGATCAAAAATGGAATATTGAGTATCGAACCAACTCGTCTGTCTAGAAGAAACCACGAACAATTTAATATGTATCAAATCATAGGCCTTTCGCTTATTCATAAGAGAAAGCACCAAATTATTAAGAAATCCATTACAAGAACAAGAGATCAAAAGCTGACTGAAAATAAAGAAAAAAAGAATTATGATTTGCTTGTTCCTGAAAATATTTTATCCGCTAGACGTCGTAGAGAATTGAGAATTCTAATTTGTTTCAATCCTAAGAATAGAAATAGTGTGCATAGAAATAAGGCATTTTACAATGAGAATAAAGTGAATAATTGCTGTCAAGTTTTGGCTACAAGTAAAGATCTTGATAGAGATAAAAAAAAACTAATTAATTTAAAGTTATTTCTTTGGCCAAATTATCGATTAGAAGATTTAGCTTGTATGAATCGCTATTGGTTTGATACCAATAATGGCAGCCGTTTCAGTATGGTAAGGATACGTATGTATCCCCGATTGAAAATTAGTTAATCTACATTTTTCTTTTTTTTCTATTTGTTTTCACATATCTGATATGTGAAAACAAATAGATGCACATACGCATTGTCTTACCCTCTATTCTGAGGCACGATACTAATTCAATGATATATCCTACCCATTAGATCTATAACTGAATCTTCTTATTTGAAGTCTACAATTTTGCTTTTGTGAATGCATAAATATAGTGGTTTTTGTATACCTATTTGAATTGGGTTGATTAATCAAAATTTATTTTAAAAATCAGGAACTCTTAAGAAAATTAAGATTATTGTATATACCAAATTGAAAATGAGTGTCATTATTATTACTGATCAATAAAAATATCTAGACTCTATAAAATAAAAAAGGGGGGGAAAGACAAGCTTTCATTTTTTTATGGTAAAAAAATCATTTATATCCGTTATTTCACAAGAAAAAAAAGAAGAAAACCCGGGATCGATTGAATTTCAAGTATTCAATTTCACCAATAAGATACGAAGACTTACTTCACATTTGGAATTGCACAGAAAAGACTATTTATCTCAAAGGGGTTTACGTAAAATTCTGGGAAAACGGAAACGACTCCTGTCTTATTTGTCAAAGAAAAATGGAATACGTTATAAAAAATTAATTAATCAGTTGGATATTCGGGAGCCACAAACTAATTAATTTGAAGAGTCGTTTTGAATTATTCGATTTATTAGATCTTGAATCTTGATGAACTCATTTTTGTTTTAAGCAATTCATGGAAGAATGAATCGAGGAAAAACCTATGAATGCCCCAGCTACAAGAAAAGACCTCATGATAGTCAATATGGGTCCTCACCACCCATCAATGCATGGTGTTCTTCGACTTATTGTTACTCTAGATGGTGAGGATGTTATTGATTGTGAACCAATATTGGGTTATTTACATAGAGGGATGGAAAAAATTGCAGAAAACCGAACAATTGTACAATATCTGCCTTATGTAACACGTTGGGATTATTTAGCTACTATGTTCACAGAAGCAATAACCGTAAATGGACCGGAACAGTTAGGAAATATTCAAGTACCTAAAAGAGCCAGCTATATTCGAATAATTATGTTGGAGTTGAGTCGTATAGCTTCTCACCTACTATGGCTGGGACCTTTTATGGCAGATATTGGTGCACAAACCCCTTTCTTCTATATTTTCAGAGAAAGAGAATTAATATATGATCTATTCGAAGCTGCCACAGGTATGAGAATGATGCATAATTTTTTTCGTATCGGAGGGGTAGCGGCTGATCTACCTCATGGCTGGATAGATAAATGTTTGGATTTCTGCGATTATTTTTTAACAAGGGTTGTTGAATATCAAAAACTTATTACGCGAAATCCTATTTTTTTAGAACGGGTTGAGGGAGTAGGCATTGTTGGTGGAGAGGAAGTAATAAATTGGGGTTTATCAGGACCAATGCTTCGGGCTTCCGGAATACAATGGGATCTACGTAAAGTTGATCATTATGAATGTTACGAGGAATTTGATTGGGAAGTTCAATGGCAAAAAGAAGGAGATTCATTAGCTCGTTATTTAGTACGAATTGGTGAAATGGTAGAATCCATAAAAATTATTCAACAGGCTCTGGAAGGAATTCCGGGAGGGCCATATGAGAATTTAGAAATCCGTTGCTTTGATAGAGAAAAGGATCCAGAATGGAATGATTTTGAATATCGATTCATTAGTAAAAAGCCGTCTCCGACTTTTGAATTACCGAAACAAGAACTTTATGTGAGAGTTGAAGCCCCAAAGGGAGAATTAGGAATTTTTCTAATAGGGGATCAGAATGGTTTTCCTTGGAGATGGAAAATTCGCCCCCCGGGTTTTATCAATTTGCAAATTCTTCCTCAGTTAGTTAAAAGAATGAAATTGGCTGATATTATGACAATACTAGGTAGCATAGATATCATTATGGGAGAAGTTGATCGTTGAAATGATAATTGATACAACAGAAGTACAAGATATCAATTCTTTTTCCAGATTGGAATCTTTAAAAGAGGTGTATGGAATTATATGGATACTTGTCCCTATTTTGACTCTTGTATTGGGAATCACAATAGGTGTGCTAGTGATTGTATGGTTAGAAAGAGAAATATCCGCAGGGATACAACAGCGTATTGGACCTGAATACGCCGGTCCTTTGGGAGTTCTTCAAGCTCTAGCAGATGGAACAAAACTACTTTTCAAAGAGAATCTTATTCCATCTAGGGGAGATATTCGTTTATTCAGTATTGGACCATCCATATCAGTCATATCAATTCTAGTAAGCTATTCAGTAATTCCTTTTGGCTATAACTTTGTTTTAGCTGATCTCAATATCGGTGTTTTTTTATGGATTGCTATTTCGAGTATTGCTCCCATTGGACTTCTTATGTCAGGATATGGGTCAAATAATAAATATTCCTTTTTGGGTGGTCTACGGGCTGCTGCTCAATCGATTAGTTATGAAATACCATTAACTCTATGTGTGTTATCAATATCTCTACGTGTGATTCGTTGAGACAGAAACTTTTCCATGCTCCTTTCTTTTCGTCTTTATTTCTTTTCTTCTTTATAGGAAATTGATAGGAAAGGGGTAGAAAAAATGGAATAGATATCCTGATTTTGGATTTTCATTATTTTTATTCGGAATTCGGATTGATGAACTAAATCAGATAGTTATATGAGTGAAATAAAACAGCTTCCATTTATTCATTATTCATTGATTTAATATTCTAATATTCTATAATATTCTCTAATTTGAATTATTAATTTAATGAAATTGAAATTCAATATCAATATATTTAGTAATAAAATTCAAAAAATAGATATATATTTATAGATATATATTTGTATTTTGAATATAGAATATTTATATTTAAGAATATAATAAACTATTTGAATTTAAACTATTTAATATAATATTAATATAAAATTCTTTCAAATTCTTAATATCTTAATATATTATATATTAATAATATATAATATATTAAGATATAATATAATATATAGATATAGAATTAATATACTATGATTTGAATTTCATTTGAATCTGCAGTAAAAATATTGAGTCTCATTTTCTATGTATAAGAATTAAGTGAAAAAAAAAATTATAAACGGAAGAAAGCGTTTACCCCAAAATTGGTTGATTAGTCATCCTGTTTTGAAGCGGGCTCAAAAGACCAACCTTATTGAGTTTTCACTATCGTTTGTATGAATTACCATACATCTATTACCATAAGGGGAGATTGATAAAAAATGCGTGGATGGTTAGAAACACCAAGATACACAAGGGATTAGTAATGGAGATTATGTAAATTCTCCAAAAGAGCATTTCCGCATAATATAAAAAGAATACAAATTGGGGCTTTAAGTTGGTAGAAAAAATCAGGCAGTACTCCCCACAATTCCGATCCAGAGTATGCTCCTATCCACTCATTAAATAAATAACTATCAGAAACGAAATAATCCTTTAATTTTTTTTAAGTCCCTTTTTGTTTTGCACATAAAAAAAGAAGAATAGGAACGAAAAAAAAAACAAAAGAATAGAATACAATAAAAAAAAGAGGGATCCCTTTTGATTCTTTCTTATATCCATATTCATGGAAATACAATTTATGTCATAATTCATAAACTAATGTCGAATTTTTTTTCGTAATCAAAAACGACGGGTTATTGAGAATTCTAAAGGAGTATTTTATTGAATTGAAGAGTTCAATTATTACTCAACAAATTCAAATTATTAAGGGATGAGATCAATTCGGAAGTACCTTTTTTGTATTTATTATTATAACAGACAGAATTCAATTGGTCTAATTCAGGACCGTCCAATGGATTTGAATCCTATCTATCCTAGGGATATATCAAGATAAATAACCGGCCCGGTCCCTTAGATTTATTTATGACCTTCGAGGAGCCGTATGAGGTGAAAATCTCATGTACGGTTCTGTAATAGCGATGGGAACAGTAATGTTATCACCGACTAGGATTATCTAACAGTTTAAGTACAGTTGATATAGTTGACGCGCAATCAAAATATGGTTTTTGGGGATGGAATTTATGGCGTCAACCTATAGGTTTTATCATTTTTCTAATTTCTTCCCTAGCGGAATGTGAAAGATTACCTTTTGATTTACCAGAAGCAGAAGAAGAATTAGTAGCAGGTTATCAAACCGAATATTCGGGTATCAAATTTGGTTTATTTTACGTTGCTTCCTATTTAAACTTATTAGTTTCTTCATTATTTGTAACAGTTCTTTACTTGGGCGGTTGGAATATCTCTATTCCGTACATATTTGTTTCTGAGCTTTTTGAAATAAATAAAACATGTGGAGTTTTTGGAACTACAATTGGTATCTTTATTACATTAGCTAAAACTTATTTGTTCTTGTTCCTTTCTATCACAACAAGATGGACTTTGCCTAGGCTAAGAATGGATCAATTATTAAATCTTGGATGGAAATTTCTTTTACCTATTTCTCTGGGTAATCTATTATTAACAACTTCGTTTCGACTATTTTCACTGTAAAAGATTGATATTCAATATTCATAACTTGTCTCAAACAAGAGAAAGAAACAAAACAAAAATATTCATAGATATTCACGATATGTTCCTTATGGTAACTGGGTTCATGAATTATGGTCAACAAACAGTACGAGCTGCAAGATACATTGGTCAAAGTTTCATGATTACCTTAGCCCACGCAAATCGTTTACCTGTAACTATTCAATATCCTTATGAAAAATTAATAACATCGGAACGTTTCCGCGGTCGAATCCATTTTGAATTTGATAAGTGCATTGCTTGTGAAGTATGTGTTCGTGTATGTCCTATAGATCTACCCGTTGTTGATTGGAAACTGGAAACTGATATTCGAAAGAAACGATTGCTTAATTACAGTATTGATTTTGGGATCTGTATATTTTGTGGTAACTGCGTTGAGTATTGTCCAACAAATTGTTTATCAATGACTGAAGAATATGAACTTTCGACTTATGATCGTCACGAATTGAATTATAATCAAATTGCTTTGGGCCGTTTACCAATGTCAGTAATTGACGATTATACAATTCGAACAATTCAATTCAAATAAGATTCTGTATTTCTATTTAGATTTATATAATTTTATTAATAATATAGTTTATAGTTTCGAAATAGTTTCGAATACTCGTTCGTATAAAGAATTAGATTCGTCCTATAACTGTACCTAGATGAATTCACACTCCTTAGGATTTAATTCAATTAGGAATTTAGTATATAAAATTTTTTCCTGGTCGTATCAATAAGGTCATGAAATTTCAATTTATTTATCTTTTATTTTTCATCTAATGGATTTACCTGAACCGATACATGATTTTCTTTTAATCTTTCTGGGATCAGGTCTTGTATTAGGAAGTCTAGGAGTAGTATTATTTACCAACCCAATTTTTTCTGCCTTTTCGTTGGGACTGGTTCTTGTTTGTATATCTTTATTCTATATTTTATCAAACTCCCATTTTGTAGCTGCAGCACAGCTACTTATTTACGTAGGAGCTATAAACGTTTTAATCATATTTGCTGTGATGTTCATAAATGGTTCAGAATATTACCAAGATTTTCATCTTTGGACCGTTGGGGATGGAGTTACTTTGGTGGTTTGTACAAGTATTTTTGTTTCACTAATAACTACTATTCCAGATATATCATGGTACGGGATTATTTGGACTACAAGATCAAATCAGATTATAGAGCAAGATTTGATAAATAATAGTCAACAAATTGGAATTCATTTATCAACAGATTTTTTTCTTCCATTTGAACTCATTTCAATAATTCTTTTAGCTGCTTTGATAGGTGCAATTGTCGTGGCTCGCCAGTAAGAATAGAACTAGTAATATCAATCTAAATTCCATTTTGTTCTATTTATTTTATCTCCATTTCCTTTGAATTTTACATGTGAATGGGAAAGTGAAAGATTGTTTATGTTTAAAAGAATTTTCTTATTCGACTTATTACCAATATCTTCTTTTTGTCTGTACTTGTTATATTCTCTAGTCAATCGAATCTGTTGAAGTGTTGTTCATATTGAAATGAATCAAAATTGATAAGGAGTTGGTCAATGATGCTCGAACATGTACTTGTTTTGAGTGCCTATTTATTTTCTATCGGTATCTACGGATTGATCACAAGCCGAAATATGGTTAGAGCCCTTATGTGTCTTGAACTTATACTGAATGCGGTTAATATAAATTTCGTAGCTTTTTCTGATTTTTTTGATAGTCGCCAATTAAAAGGAAATATTTTTTCCATTTTTGTTATAGCTATCGCAGCCGCTGAAGCAGCTATTGGACCGGCTATTGTTTCGTCAATTTATCGTAACAGAAAATCAACTCGTATCAATCAATCGAATTTGTTGAATAAATAGTATTAATTAGAAAAATTGGAATTTAGAATATTGAAATTCGAATATTTATCAATTCAAATACGCATGTATGATAACGTATGATCATGTTTGCGAAAACGTAAGAAATCAAAGTATCTTGGCCCTCTGTTATGAATTGATCCAGAGGTAGATTGATTAGAAAAATTCTGGTAAATCATTGATTCATCTGGTGTCGAAATATATGATTCATTTACAAGTTTACTAGATCGAAAATTGCTGATGTTCAAAAATTAATAGAGCCAATGTCTCATTCAGTAAAGATTTATGATACATGTATAGGATGTACTCAATGTGTCCGAGCCTGCCCCACAGATGTATTAGAAATGATACCTTGGGACGGATGTAAAGCTAAGCAAATAGCTTCTGCTCCAAGAACAGAGGACTGTGTTGGTTGTAAGAGGTGTGAATCCGCCTGTCCGACAGATTTCTTGAGTGTTCGAGTTTATTTATGGCATGAAACAACTCGAAGCATGGGTCTAGCTTATTGATACGTTTCAAAAAACCACATACGAATACCTTTTTTTTTACTGACAAAAACCCGTGCTCAAAGTGGAAAAGATTTTTTTCCACTTTGAGCACGGGTTTTTCTGGCCCAAGTGTATCTTATTTTTACCACGAATTTTTTTCCTTGGTTAACAATAGTTGTAGTTTTCCCAATATCCGCGGGTTCCTTAATCTTCTTATTTCCCCATAGAGGAAATAAGGTAATTAGGTGGTATACTATTTTGATATGCTTAATGAATCTCCTTATAACAACCTATGCATTCTGTTATCATTTCCAATTGGACGATCCATTAATCCAGTTGACGGAGAATTATAAATGGATCCAATTTTTTGATTTTTACTGGAGATTCGGAATAGATGGACTCTCTATAGGCCCTATTTTACTGACGGGATTTATCACCACTTTAGCTACTTTAGCGGCTCAACCGGTTACTCGGGAATCCCGATTATTCCATTTCCTGATGTTAGCAATGTATAGCGGTCAAATAGGATCATTTTCTTCTCAAGACATTTTACTTTTTTTCATCATGTGGGAATTAGAATTAATTCCTGTTTATCTACTTTTATCCATGTGGGGTGGAAAGAAACGTTTGTATTCGGCTACAAAGTTTATTTTGTATACTGCGGGAAGTTCCATTTTTTTATTAATGGGAGTTCTCGGTATCGGTTTATATGGTTCGAATGAACCAACATTAAATTTTGAAACATCAGCTAATCAGTCGTATCCTGTCGCACTGGAAATAATATTCTATATTGGATTTCTTATTGCTTTTGCTGTCAAATCGCCGATTATACCCTTACATACATGGTTACCAGACACCCACGGAGAAGCACATTACAGTACTTGTATGCTTTTAGCCGGAATCTTATTAAAAATGGGAGCGTATGGATTGGTTCGAATTAATATGGAATTATTACCCCACGCTCATTCTCTATTTTCCCCCTGGTTAATTCTATTAGGCGCAATTCAAATAATCTATGCAGCTTCAACATCTCTTGGTCAACGTAATTTAAAAAAAAGAATAGCTTA